TTCTTCCGAATTTCGAATAGTACTTAAAATCCTCTGTTTTCGATTATCTAATAAATCATTTAATGAAAGTAGATTATCTTACCATTAATTTCACAACTTCCATGATCTCTTCCCGAACCAAACATGAATCTTTCGATTCATTTGGCTCTCACGCTCAAATATTTATTTATGGTATGAGTATTCCCATAGCTTTTTTAATGTAATGAGCCTACCTTCTCTTTTCTGTTTGTAGTTAAACATATCAAAACTTATAAAATAAAAAACCAGAATATTAGGAAGACTCTTCCGACTAGACCAGATCAAAATCTAAAATTGTCAGCAAAGTTGTTTTTTTATTTGTACTTTTTTTTTTTCATTTTTTTGAATGAAAAAAGAAAATATGATTATAAAAATTAAAATAATAATAATTATATTATATTTTTGTTTCTTCAAGTCCAAAAATTCCTCTTTTTTATACATAGGTCGTCGATTCGGCATTAGATAAAAAAAGGAACTTTGTTTGCTTTTTTTATCTCATAAATAGTTTAAATTTATTTATTGATATGAGTGTTATATATCAAAATCAAATAAATTACCAATTTTTTTTGAACTATTTGGTTACTAACGTAGTGGTAGAAAGAATACCATGTTTTGTCCGGACTTTAAACAATTTAGCTTTAACCATGTTAAAGGTCTCGCATTATTGGTTGATAGAGAATCAAAGTGGATTTACCAATAAATCACGAAATGCTATGGTTCTTGCATATAATTTCTTAATTTATTCAGAAGAAATTCGCAGAAGAAATTCGTCGAGATCGTGCACTTTTTTACTATTTCCCCTATCCCTTATAAATACCATAAGTGCAGATGGATGGATCCATCCTATTCTTGAAATAAACAACTCGCACACACTCCCTTTCCAAAATAAATCAATACACCAAGCACTACACTTAGATTTATTGGATTTGTTGCTAAAATATCGGTATTAAACCCGAAACTTCCGGCGTATGGCCAGTGGCCCAAGTAAACGAAAGAATCAATTACATTTTTCATATATTCTCCTCTCTTTTCTTTTGGATAGGACTAACAAAGAACAGAGTTATTTTTGTATCACTCCGATCGCCCTTTTTTTTTGATCGATTTCTTTTTTTTTTTTTTTTATTTCCACTTTATTTATTTAATGAGAATAAAAGAAATCTAGTAATTTCATTTGTTTTGTTTAAATTTTTTTACATTTTCAAAAATTTTCTAATAAGATACTTTACTTAGACTTTAGACTTAGGTTTTAGATCTGATATCAATTGAAAAATATTTCATTTGTTGAAACACTTCCAAACAATGAAAATAAAAAAGTTTTCTATTGTACTAAGCTAAAGACAGAAAGGAAGAAAGCAAGTGAATGCGGTAATTCCTCATCTTCAAATCAACCCTTCCTAGGTATTGTCTCAATAAATAAGTAATTTTATAGTAACGTGTTAATATAATTCTAAGAAGCAAAGGAAAATTCCAAGTTAAGAGTTAATAAGAAAAAAGTCTCTAAGGTACTTTTTTTATATTTTGAGGATTAAACAAAAGGATTCGCAAATAAAAGTGCTAATGCCACAACCAGTCCGTAAATTGTTAAAGCTTCCATAAAAGCTAGACTAAGCAATAAAGTACCTCGTATTTTACCCTCTGCTTCCGGTTGTCTCGCAATACCTTCTACAGCTTGGCCTGCAGCAGTACCTTGACCAACTCCAGGTCCTATAGAAGCAAGCCCCACGGCCAATCCAGCAGCAATAACGGAAGCGGCAGAAATCAGTGGATTCATGGTAAGTTCCTCACACAAAACAAAAAAGAAGAAATGGTTAATGATACAATCAACCAATCAATTATGACTTTTTTAATTAAGATTCACGAGTTGAAATAATAATATTAATTACTAAATTAAAAAACGGAATCGTCAGAACTATCTCGTTTTTAGTTTTTAACTATCATAGAGTTTTTGTAAATCCATATGCATACAGTTGTAACTATTGTATTTCTTTGTTTCAAACCACTCTTTCATTTAATTCTTCGTTCTTTACTACACTACACTATTGTTAAGTTTATTTATTTTTTCATTCAAAAAAAAATTGCTAGAAGAGAAGGACTGATATTGAAATCTATCTAAATGCAGTGTGAGCTGCAATCAATATCAATCAAATTATCAAATTAATTTAATACCAAATTAATCCAATATAAATATAAATTAATATAAATAATTAATATAAATAAAAATTAATATAATAAAATATATATATATTAATATGTAATAGTAATAAAAAAGTTAATATGTAATACATATTATGTAATAAAAAAGTACCAATAGATATTAATTATTAATATCTTAACTTAAATTAAAAATTTATTTATTAATTATTTATTTATAATTATTTATTTCATTTTATTAACTAATAATTAAGTTACTAACTATTAAAATAAAATAATAATTATAAATAAAATAATAACAAAAATTTTTAATATAAAAATATAAGAATTAAGGAATTAAGAATAATAAATAATATATATATATATAAATAAATATATAAATAAGATAAGAAATATATAATGAATTGAATCTAATTTAAATTTGAATTAAACCGGATAATAAATATATATATTTATTTTATGTTGTATATTGTTCATATATAACATAACAAATATGAATAATGAGGATCCAGATTATGATTATAGGATTGGTTGTAATTAGGAAAAATAGAAATTCTAGCCTTACAATACTATAATAAATAAATAATAAATAAATAAATAAAATAAACAATACTATAAAAAAAATAAATATTATATAAATATTATATAGTTATGTAATATAGCGATATTATGGATAGACTTATCTCATATAACTAAAGAATATTTAATGTGATTCTAATATCACATATCCATTCTTTTCTTCCATAATGTAAACCATCCTAATTTTTTTTAATTGATTCTGGAATAGAATAATTCCTAGAAAAATAGACGGGGGTTTAGAGCCTATAGACATTATTACATATATTATACTCTAACTATAACCTCCCCAGCCCTTCTTTTTTTTAGAATTCTGTTGGAATATTGTCTATCTTTTCTCCTACAATTCTAGATGATGGAATCATACACTATTATCTTACCCATCCAATTGGATTATCATGAATCATGTGGGATAAGCTTGCTTAATAATAGAATTAAAAAAAAAAAAGACTATTTGAAAAGCTAGTTAATGATGACCTTCCATGGATTCACCTATATAAGCCGCGGCTAAGGTTGCAAAAATAAGAGCTTGAATACCACTTGTAAATAATCCAAGAAACATGACAGGTATAGGAACTACTGAAGGGACTAAAGAAACAAGAACAACAACTACTAATTCATCAGCTAATATATTTCCGAAAAGTCGAAAACTAAGAGATAAAGGTTTTGTGAAATCTTCTAGGATGTTAATTGGTAAAAGGATGGGGGTTGGTTGAATGTATTTCCCAAAATAACCCAATCCTTTTTTGCTAAGACCCGCATAAAAATATGCGACGGACGTGAGTAAAGCTAAAGCAACAGTAGTATTTATATCATTCGTGGGTGCAGCTAATTCTCCATGAGGTAACTGTATAATTTTCCAAGGTAAAAGAGCACCTGACCAGTTAGAAACAAAAATAAAGAGGAACATAGTTCCGATAAAGGGAACCCAAGGGCCATATTCTTCTCCAATCTGGGTTTTGCTTAAGTCTCGAATAAATTCAAGGATATATTCAAAGAAATTCTGACCGTTGGTCGGAATGGTTTGTGGATTCCGAACAGCTATAATGACTGAACCTAATAAGATAGCAATTACTACCCAAGAAGTGATAAGTACTTGGGCATGGATTTGTAAACCTCCTATTTGCCAATATAAATGTTGGCCTACCTCTACACCCGATATATCGTATAACCCTTTGAGTGTTTTAATGGAACATGGTATAACATTCATATTGTACTCTAGCAGAAATTGAACTTCAAAAAAGAAATTATTTTGATTCAACCATCTCTATCTCTTTTTCAACTCACCAATATGAATCAAAAATCGTATTCATTAATTGTATATTTAAGATATCAAGAATTTACATAGGATACCAAGAAATCACGTAATATAATAACATATTATCAATATGCCCGCACTTACCTTTTTGCTTTTTTTTTTATTTAATTCAAGAATAGTAACCGAATCCAAAAAATCCCCCCTTAATCATAATCAAGGATTTCTTATATAGCTAGAGCGGCCCTCACAAATTGCGGATACTAATTTGTTAAGAACCAATCGGATTGAAGCTATAGCATCATCGTTGGATGGAATCGAAATATCTGCGAGATCCGGGTCACAATTTGTATCGATTAAACAAATCGTCGGAATACCCAAAATTACACACTCTCGAAGAGCCGTATATTCTTCTTGCTGATCAACGATGATCACAATATCAGGCAACCTCGTCATATATTTGATACCGCCGAGATATGTTTGCAAGGTAAATAATTTTCTCTTCAATATTGCCGCATCTCTTTTGGGAAGACGGTTGAGTTTACCCATCTTTTGTTCTGCTCTTAAATCCCTGATCTTTTGAAGTCTCGTTTCCGTAGTAGACCAATTCGTTAACATACCACCAAGCCATTTTTTATTAACATAATGACACCGGGCTCTTATTGCAGCCGATGCTACTAAATCTGCTGCTTTATTTTTGGTACCAACAATTAAGAAGGTTCTTCCCCTACTTGCCGCATCAAAAACTAAATCAGAGGCTTCTGATAAAAAACGAGCAGTTCCAGTGAGATTTGTAATATGAATACCTTTACGCTTTGCAGAGATGTAAGGGGCCATTCTAGGATTCCATTTCTTAGTACCATGACCAAAATGAACTCCGGCCTCCATCATCTCTTCTAAATTAATGTTCCAATATCTTCTTGTCATTTTTCCCACACTTCCTTTTTGTTTTTTTTTTTAACTTTAACAAAGAGACGAGGTACTTTGAAATAAGTAATTGTTCCGATGGAACCTTCTGCCGGGAATTGACCTTTAATACACAGTACAAACCATTAATGTCTTTTAATTACTTATTTTTTTATCAATATTCGAACAAGAACAAGATAGTTAAGTTAAAAGAAAAGCCAGACCAGATAATTAAAAACAGATAATTAAAAGATAGTTAAAGATAGTTAAAGTAAAAGAATCCGCTCTTAGGAATCATGAAATCGCGTAAATGATTTCTTAGGAATCATGAAATCGCGTAAATGATTGTTCTAATGTCTCATGGAAATTGTTTGGTACATTTGGTACATAAGAACAAAATAATTCTCTATGGTGTAACAAAAGATCTTTTATTTCCAAGTCAAATAGATTCTTTCTTTTGATTTCCAAATAAAAGTTTTTGTCCTTACTTGAATGGTGCACTAATTTTTTGAATCCTGTACCAACAGGTATAATTCCACCTAGAACAACATTCTCTTTCAGGCCTTTCAACCAATCAATACGACCTCGTAGAGCAGCTTTTGCTAAAACTCGAGCGGTTTCTTGAAAACTTGCTTCGGATATGAAACTTTGAGTATTCAAAGATGTCCTTGTTATTCCCAATAGGATTGCGCGATAAGAAATCGCTTCGTCCAAAGCGCGCCCCACTCGTTCCGCTCGCAACAATCCAATTAATTCCCCAGGTGAAAAAACATTAGACATTCCATCTTCTGAAACCAACACTTTTGATGTTACTTGACGTACAATAATCTCTATATGTCTATTATGGATCTGTACCCCCTGAGATCGATAAACCCTTTGGATTTTATTAACCAAAGAGATACGACTTTGAGCTATGGTTAGCTCAGCTTGAATCAAGAATCCCCAGGGGATTCCAAAAATTTTTGGTATACCTTTGTTCCAACCTTCAACTCTCCTTTCAAGGTTCATTGATATTGAATCAATCGAACGTACTTCTAAGATTTGTTCCACTTTTGGAAGACCTTGTGTTATGTCACCAGATCTTGATTTTTCATATATAAATGTAACTAATGTATCTCCTTCGTAAAATATTTTACCATAATGGCCATGAATAGTTGCTCCTGGAGTGGCTAAATAGGGCTTAGCGGATCTTATAATCAAAGCGTCAACATCAACAATTATAATTTGCCCGGATTTTTTTATGTGCGGTTTGTATTTGAATAGACATATATTTTCACAAAAAAATTGTCCAAGGCTAATTATTGTAGATGTCTCTTCCCAATAATCGTGATGGAGAAAATGCCAATTCAAATGGAATGGATTCAAAATGATGTTACTGCATGGATCGGGATTATAAATCCTCCTATTTTCATCTATTAAACAGTATTTAAGTACTTGAAGTACTTGGAAAGTCTGTTGAAAATTACCAAGTAGCAAATATTTCTTTAACAAAATCTGATTATAAGTTATTAAATGGTAAAATGAATATAAATTTACCATTTTAGGGACAATAGTCCCCAAAGGACACAACAAATCCTTAATTGGGATTATGGGATCCGATTCTTTTATCATGTTATATTTCGAACCATTGAATGGACCAATTCGAGAACAATTGGATGATGACAAAATTATCAAAGATTGGCATTCCTTATTTCGATTCAACAATGTACCAATAGTACCTTGATGTTGTGTAAGTAATTGAATACTAACCTTGCAGTAAAAAGGATTTATATTTGTACGATCTAATCCATTATCGGAAATCAATCCTGAACTTGCCCTATCATATCTTTTTCCGATATACGAAATGCTGGACTTTACTAACTCAATTCTCATAAAATTTCGAATCAGATCATTTCCCTTTACCTCAATAAAGGAAGCACGAATCTCTTTCGGAGAACCATTTTGTTCTGGATCCCAATTCAATATTAAACAAGTGCGAACTAATTGAATACTTGTGTGAAAAATTCCTCGAATTGACTTGCCGTTTCCATAAAGGATATAATTGACAACTCTAAGTTGGACATTATCCTTTTCCCGCAAGAGATCTTGAGGAAAAAGTGTTGCTAAATTTATGCCATCAGTTATTTCATATGTGACTACGGGTCGAACCGAAACAAAATACTTTTTCTTCGTGGGTGTGATCCGTTGGACATAGATCCAATTTTTCAATTTTTTTGATTCCTTAGAATTTTTTTTTTTTGTTTTCGGTGGTATAAAAATGCCGCTGTGCCTAGATATCTTATCTGCCTCTCCAGGAAAATAAATATCTCCGGAAAATATTTTTAGTTCAATATATTTTTTTTTTCTCTCCAGGCGGACTAATCCGCCTACTCGACTTCTTGTATTTAAAGCGAGTTGTGTATCTACTCCAATGATACTATTGTTCTGGACCATTATCAATGAAGATCCAGGTAAAATATGCACTTCCTCGAGAATAAAAAAAAAATGATCTACTTTCATTTGGTATTTCGGAATAAATTCTTTTGATCCTCTATACTCAATCAAATCCTCTTTTTTGATAATTGAATTGACCTCTACGGTCCCATATTTAGTAATTCCCGAATTATTTCTTCTGTATCGTGGATCATCAAAAAAAGCAAGAATACTATTTCTACGTAAAATACCCTGTTTTGGTATTTCAATCGAAATACCAAAACAGGGTATTAGTTCATTCTCTCGTTTTTGATCATATTGTAATGGGATGATGAATCTATTTCTTCGCTTTTTCGCCAAGAAATAAGAATTCCCTTGGATAATAGAAGGATATATAATATTCCAACGACCATTATATATGGTTTGATCAGGTCTTGTTGAATAGTCAAGAATTTTCTTATCTTTTTTATCAGAAGTATCTAACAATTTATATCTTACTCGACCGTTAGTCATTGATAGATCAGAGATATATCTTTCTTCGACAGAAAAAGCATGAGGATTCATTTGATCTTGATCCTTATGGAGCGAAAAAGACACTATACTAGATCTGCACGAACCTCCTGCTAATATCCATAAATGACTTGTTTTTAATAATAGATGAACATTACCATATGTATATTCAGGTGCATGGTGTACATCAGTACTCCAGTGCATTTCTCCCTCTGATTCAGAATAAATATGTTTTCGTACCTTCTCTTTAAAATAAAAAGTGGACGTTCCAGCACGAATTTCAGCAATTACTTGTTCTGATTCTACATATTGATTATTTTGAACTAAAATCAAACTCTTTAGTGGAATATTTACATTATGTAGAATATCCCGACTCTCAATAGTTACATACAAGTCCATAGAACATAGAAAAGCGGGATGCCCATGATGGGTACGTGTGGGATGAACCAAATTCTCATTCAATTTTATTTTTCCATTAGAAGGAGCTCGTACATACTCGGCAGTACCACCTGTGAATACTCCACCGGTATGAAAAGTTCTTAATGTTAGTTGAGTCCCTGGTTCCCCAATTGATTGACCTGCAATAATACCTACAGCTTCTCCCAATTCGACCAGGTCACCATGAGTAGGACTCCGACCATAACATAATTGGCAGATCCAAGATGTACTCCTGCAAGTAAAGGGGGTTCTAATATATATTGGTTGTGCTCGAAAGGTTATGAATCGATTTATAAGTCCAATCCCAATATCTTGATTTCGAGTGGCAAGACATCGCAAACCAATATATATATCGTCTGCTAATACACGACCAATTAGTGTTTGGACAAAAATTTTTTCTGTCATACCATTTTGAGGGCTCACGGAAATACCTCGGATAGTACCACAATCTGTTCTACGTATAATAATGTGTTGAACTACTTCAACAAGTCTACGTGTGAGGTATCCAGCATCTGATGTTCGTACAGCAGTATCTACAACTCCTTTGCGCGCTCCATAGCAGGAAATTATATATTCTGTCAAAGAAAGTCCTTCACGTAAATTGCTTTGAATGGGTAAATCAATCATTTGTCCTTGGGGATCCGACATTAATCCTCTCATACCCACTAATTGATGTATCTGAGATGCATTTCCTCTAGCTCCCGAAAAGGACATTAGATATACTGGATTAGAAGGATCAGTCATACGAAAATTAGGATTCATTTCTTGTCTCAAATATTCACTTGTAGCATACCATATCTCAATGGATTGACGTAATTTTTCTACCACGTGTACATTCCCATAATGATGGTGTTTCTCTAAAATAAAACTTTGTTGTTCGGCGTCTTGGACTAACCATCCCTTCGAAGGGATTGTTAAAAGATCATCAATTCCTAATGAAATAGATGTAGCAGTGGCTTGCTGGAAACCCAAAGTTTTTACTTGATCCAGGATATGTGATGTATATGCCATTCCGAAATGATCGATTAACCTGCTAATAAGTCGTTTCATAGCAGTTCCATTTATCACTTTATTGTGAAAGACCAGATCAGCCCGTTCTGCCATAAGTACCTCTTCTCTTATATTTCTTCTGCTAAGTAGGATTCGACAATGGACCCAAGTCAATGATTCGAAAACTTCCTTTCCTCAATCTTGATTCACACAGAAATTAAGAAATTAGAATACCAGTGAAATTTGGGAGACCTGAATTACCCTAGGCACTAGGCACAAACATCGCCTAATCTAAGAAATTAGATTAGATAGCGTATGAGTAGGCTCGACAAAAACCCTGTATGGCTTCTTCTAATTCTCTATAAAAAGAAATATGACCAAGAGTAGTTCGAATGTATATAGAACGGATTTCTTTTGTTATACTTCCTACTATTAGATAGTGCCCATAAATCTCATGATAAGTACCTAAAGATTCATATTGAACTTCGATGGGAACTTCTCTTGAACCAATGACACGTCGATCTCGTCTCCATCGGAGCCACAAAGGACTATCTAAACTGATTCTTTTCTGTCGATAAGCTCCAAGTGCATCATAGGAACTAGAAAAATGGGGTTCTTTTTCCCTCGTATACCTATAGTTATTATTATGATTATCAACTATTTTTTTTTTGTAGTTTCCACTATTATATGGATTATACCTATTTGCACAAATACCTCGACGATTTCCGATTGTTAATAAATAGA